AGATCAATCTACAATATGTATATGGATCTTCATAAATGTTAATATCAATTAAATATATGGAATGTACATAGTATCTCAATTCTATTTCTTTGCTTCATCTATTTGTTTCCTTTATCTATTTGATTTTTGTTGATTCCAATCAATCTGAAATAATCGCGAGGCAACTCTTATTATTTTCTAATTTATAGAAAATTAGAAAGTAATCTTTTTTTTAGCATTTCAAAGAAGTAATTGATTGCGCGGTTTACAGATAATCCAAGGAGTTCTATGGTAACTTCTTCGGATTTCGAAATTCGAAAAGGGTTATCCTATCGATTTTGAATCCTTCAGCCATGATAGCAAACGCGTCAATAAAGCACAGCAGAAATAAAAGCCAATACAATTTCGGAATGAAGATATTTTTATTAATTCAATTTTTTAATTCGAAATTGAATTAAATTAATAAATTCAATAGATTTAATAATTAATAAAGATTATTTATGCTTTGCAAAACGATCTATAAAAAATCTATAAAAAAGTGATACAATTTGATTCACCAACTCAATTCGTAGTATCTCTAGAGTCCACTCCTTCCCCATATTACGAGTGAAAGGGAAAATGTAAAGACTACCATTAACGCAGCCCAAGCGAGACTTACTATATCCATGTGAATTATGTCCCCTATCTCTCTGAATATGAAGGAATTATTCCATTAGTGTTTATTAATAATAGTGGAATCACTGGTGCAGAGTCAAAAGGGGATTCTGACCCAACACCCTTGATGAAAGACTCCAATAAATATGAAAAATTAAACTGCAGTTACGCTTTTCTTTTGAAGTATCAAAGGGAATGCTACTAATATATATATGTAGGAATACTGATACCTATATATATATGTAGGAATACTGATACCTATTCTTTATTTTTCTTGTCCTTCATTATCATTAAGTAAAAGAAAAAAGCCAATTATCCATCCAATCTAATTCAAGACCCGGCCAGTAGACACGACATTAGTAATGGAAAAAAATCGGTAACTCTTTATTTGATATGATAGCCCCTCCACTACTATAATCTTTCCTTGAATCCTAAATACAACGAGTTACGGCACTTTAATTTAAAGAAGGGAACCCCCTGCTGTTTCCAATCAAGAAAGTCTCAAGACTACGCGCTGGGAAAAATTCGGCGAGTTCTAACAGCAAAGGAGAATAAAGAATAAGGGATTTCGAGTCTTGTCTTTTGTTAATCAGGCGACACCCAGATTTGAACTGGGGAAAAAGGATTTGCAGTCCCCCACCTTACCGCTCGGCCATGCCGCCAAAACGATACCAAATAGATGAAAATATTCCCCTTTATTTGTTATTTGTTTTTTTGGGGGGGGCCGGCTCCTTCCCTTCAATTAATTTTATAGTATCTCAAAACACCCAATATCTAAATACCTCTCTTTTCTATTAAAAAACCAAATGGGAATTTTTTTCAGTTACAAAAGTACAAAAGCCAAAATTCAGAACAAATTGGAACCATTAACTATATGACTGTAAATTCATGACCCACTCTTGGATTTACATCTCAAATTGTCTTTCCCTAATGATAAATGATATAAGAAAATCAAAATTGATATATAACTAATCAGTCTTGATTTTTTTATTGAAAAAAAAACCTTCTCAACTCAATTTCAATTATAATGTCAATTATTAGTATATGTAAACCCCAAACATAAGTTGTGTTCCACAGTTAGCTTATGGGGTATATTATTTGTGTATGATGCCTGTTTATAGGGAATTGGCGGACACTTGTCGTACTGCAATTTAGATTGATTAGATTGAAGAGAAAATAGAAATTTTGATAGAGTACGACATGTGCTGTCCCGAGTAGAAGTATGCAATAAAGGAGAGCGATGTATGGATAGATAGCTATAGCAGCGCGGGTTTAATAAATACAAGTCTTCTTATGCACTTCAATCATATTCTAAAAATAAAAATTCTACGAAAAAAAGAAAAAGGAGTTCTCTGCAAATCATTTTTTGAACAATGGAATTCACGAAAGAGTTAAGTACTCAAAAAATTAACTTTCTATTATTATATTGTTTCTGATTATTATGTCTTTATCTCCGTGAATGGATCAAATCCCGAATCCATTTATTTTTCTGATATCCAATCGGATTGGAATATGTAATATCATAATAATGGTATAAAGTGAATTTTCTATTCTAGACAAAATAAAAAAACTCCATAATTCTAAGTGGAATTTATCAATTCCTTTCCGTTTTGATCTGTCTCTTAGAAATTCCAATTTAACTAAGTCTAAAATTAAGTCTAAAATCATCTTTTTTCCTCCGTTCATACGTATTTCATACATTCCATATATATGGAGTTGGGTAAAATTTCATGTGATTCAGTAAACAGAATCGAAATTCCATCATTGCTAGATCGATTCATATGATTCAATGCAGAATGAGAAAAGAATGGGATTTTTTGATAAATGGGAAATTCAAAATGCTCGGTGACGGAAATGCGGGAATGTC